TATGTTGGTCTAGCAGAAACCATTAGAGGGTTTCAATTGATCCTTTCCGGAGAATTAGATGGTCTTCCTGAGCAGGCCTTTTATTTGGTAGGTAATATCGATGAAGCTACCGCGAAGGCTATGAACTTAGAAATGGAGAACAATTTGAAGAAATGACTTTAAATCTTTGTGTACTGACCCCTAATCGAATTGTTTGGGATTCAGAAGTGAAAGAAATCATTTTATCTACTAATAGTGGTCAAATTGGCGTATTGCCAAATCATGCCCCTATTGCTACAGCTGTAGATATAGGGATTTTGAGAATACGCTTTAACGACCAATGGTTAACGATGGCTCTGATGGGTGGTTTTGCTAGAATAGGCAATAATGAGATTACTGTTTTAGTAAATGATGCGGAAAAGGGTAGTGACATTGATCCACAAGAAGCTCAGCAAACTCTTGAAATAGCCGCAGCTAATTTGAGAAAAGCTGAAGGAAAGAGACAAATAATTGAGGCAAATCTAGCTCTCCGACGAGCTAGGACAAGAGTAGAGGCTGTCAATGTTATTTCCTAACTAGTTGGTGCGTTCGAATAATCAAAAGAAGTTCTGTTTCTAAGCCTATTTTGATAGGATTCTGTCGAGTGAATCCAATCAAGCAGAATCCTATTTTGCTACAACGAAAATCAAATAAATAAAAAAGATACAAAATCATCATCAATAAAAATAAAAGAAGGTGGGTCGAAAAACTTATTAGGTATCATTGACTCCGGTATCTAATAAGTTCTACCTACTATTGGATTTGAACCAATGACTCCCGCCGTATGAAAGCAATACTCTAACCACTGAGTTAAGTAGGTCATTTATCATCCCAAAGATACCCAAATGGAACCCATGCCATCGATGGATTATAAATATCATATTACTTATGAGCAATACTAATACAAGCAATACCACTCCAAAATGGAGGATGTTGGATCATAGAATATTCATCTTGACAAGAAATTATCTACATGATAAAATATGTATCACAAGCACTAAGGGCTGTAGCTCAGTTGGTAGAGCACCTCGTTTACACGCGCGCCAATGTTTTTCAGGGGGGTCCATCATACAATCAAAAAAATGCATCTTATTGAGAAATCGATGTCTTACTCCATAACTGTGAGGGAACAGTAGCCTGACAAATGGTTCGGTCCGATTTTGGTGCCCATTTAGGTACCAAACAGACCCCATACATTGATTTGAGATATTGATAAGGTCAATACCAGTCCATTCAATGCTAGGCATAATGAGTATAAGGTCCTCAAAAAATTGCTTTTCGTCCTATGAACTTTAAGGTGTATGAAGTTTCATATTTTCTTTTTTAAGCCGAACGATAGAGACTTCATTTAACTTAGGTTGATCTAGGCCAGAGGCAGACCTACGTCAAGATAACCCCACCTTTGAAACACTTTGGTAGTGCTCCTGGATCAGAATCCCAAATAATGAATCAGAGCACATGGAGCCATCTCCTTAATCTTATTTTGAAAAATATGGCAGACTAACTGATATTTCTATCAGTTAATGAAAGAGCCCAAGGCAAAAAAAATGCATGTTGGGTCTTTGAAACAGTTCCGATCATTTTGATAATAATAAGTTTGATCTGTTTTACCGAGAAGGTCTACGGTTCGAGTCCGTATAGCCCTAGAGCCTTATAAAATGAAAATTCAAAATAGAAAATTGTATAATTTTCATTTCTTCATTATTGTTTGTTGCTTGTAACTGACCGCTTGGGTTGGTTCATCGAAACCCAAATTATTCCTATAAACTCACTCACGGGAATCGTTTAAAGCAGAACAGAAAACGGAAAGAAAAAGGGATCAAATCGATATTTATCCAATCGTGGATAAACAAACCAACCTTTCGTCATTAATCTTCGGAGGTAAATTCCATATGAATTTTCCTGTCCACAATCAAGGGGTTAAGTTAGTGATACTCCTTTTGTTTGGTATACCTAATCCTAATAAATTTAGGAAGTCAAAATCATGACACGAAACCAGTTCAAAACTTAAAAGAGTAATTCAAATAGATCTAGGGAATGACCTGCTGTATTTGTGGACAAGCCAAAGTTTGTTGAGAAACGAATCTCTTTGGTAAGTTTCATTGTCAACAATGACAAATAGACTTTTTCTTCGTATACCTTACCTAGATCTATCGAAGCACAAAGGGGATGGTCTTCTTTTTCTTGTATTCAATCAAGAGAAACCCCTCTAATAAAATAAAAGGAATATACCAACACTAAGATATTAGAAATCAAAAAACCTATCCATTCTCTTACATTTGAATACTTGTTCTATTCTAAATCACTAAGAAAAAAACGACAAACTCCAGATTCTATTCCTAAAAAAAAAAATAGAAATCTCTAAAGAATTTAGAATAATATATATAATTAAAAAAAGAATAAGTTAGAAATTCTAAACACAAAATAAGAATTCTATTTTCTTTTTATTTGGAACTAGGTTTCTTTAGCAAGAATCCTAGGT